GAGCTGCTGGAACGTTTTGAGCATGTCGTGGTAGACGTGCTACAAGATCAGTCATCGTTTGATTTCTGTCTGGGTCAGTTACTAACATACCAGGATTTTGTGGATAGTTAAAAAACTGTTTAGCTACTATCTCATAAAAAGAACTTATTTTTTCAATTGTAGCAAGTTTAAATTCTAATATTTTACGCTCTAAAGTCATATACTAGTTTAATTAGGAAATATAATTTCAGTTCTAATTAATTATTATTAATTTAACAATACAAATTTGTTAAATCATTAATTATCGTGTAAGTCGATAATCTTTGAATTCGTATTTTTAAAATTAAAAATTACAAAATCCATATCTTCCAGCGAGAAATAAGTATTATATCTAAAGTTAGGTAGTTTCATCGGGATAGTAGGATTTGAACCTACGACACCCTGGTCCCAAACCAGGTACTCTACCAAACTGAGCTATATCCCGTAATTGAAACTACCGAATCAAAGATCATAAATCTTTTATCTACAAACTAAGTGAAGACAATAAATATTATACAGGAATTTTTATTAAGATTGCAAGCTTTAGTTACAAAGAAGAATATTTAAAAAACTAAATAGTTATTAAGTCCGTAAAAAATTCATCATTACGCATAAGTTATATCCTGGATATTTGAAATATCCAGGAATTTATAAGCTTATCAGACAAATCATATATCCTTACATATAAAATTGTCTAATACACCTAAAAATAATAAAAACTATATCATCTATAGTTCTGATTTTTATTCAGTGATGTTAGCGTTGATGTAATCTAAAGCATCTTGAACAGTTGACATTTCACCTGCTTCTTCATCAGCGATTTCAATATCAAACTCTTCTTCGAAAGACATTACTAATTCTACAACATCTAATGAATCAGCGCCTAATTCTTTTGTAAAATCTGCTGATGGAACAACTTTTTCTTTGTCGATACCTAATTGATTACTAACAATAGTTTGTAAACGCTCTAAAACGTCAGACATAAAAATCTCCTTAAAATTAATTGTGACGAAACATATCACACATATTACATTGTACCATAAAATAATTTTTAAAACACAATAAATTGAAGTAATTTAGCAATTTGATATGTACTACTTTGATTTACAGCATAAATGATAATATTATGATGCTCTGCTAAGTTTCTTAGTTTATTATTTTTCTGTATAGATTTTTTTAAACCAATTACTATATTTGCTTTTTTAATATCACGTGTTAATGTAACTTTAATTCCAAATTTGGTTAAAACTTCTTTTACCAGATTATATGATAGAGAATATAAATAAATTACTAAATTTTTTGATTTCAAATTATTTTTTTGAATTTGATTATCATTATTGATAGAATTCCAACTAGTTCTTTGTAACTCAAGATTTGATTGTGTTAAAGAACTATTAAAGAATGATGATGTATATAAATTTTTATATTTCAAACTTGGAGTTTTATCTTTATTTATTTTTCGAACTTGGGTAATTGCAAATGTACCGCGTAATAAATGATCGATAGAATCTTGAACATCTTCATGAATTGTCCAAATATTTTGATCATTAATTTCTATAGCAATTTGAAACGCAGGATAGGCTTTTCTTTCTAAAATACTTTTCTGTGTACCACGTCGTTTTGCTTCTTCATCACTTAACGTAACATATTGAATTCCTCCAATTAGATCCGTTAAGGGTGGATTTTTAATAAGATTTTCTAAACAAACACCATGAGTTGTGCCTACTAGCTGAACACCTTTTTCTGCAATTGTACGAGCAGCTAAAGCTTCTAATTCTGTTCCAATTTCATCAATTATAATTACTTGAGGCATGTGATTTTCAACAGCTTCAATCATAACATGATGTTGAAAATCTGTTTGTGTTACTTGCATACGACGTGCACGACCAATGCCAGAATGTGGAATATCACTATCACCAGCTATTTCATTAGATGTATCCACGATTATTACACGTTTTTCCATCTCATCTGATAAAACTCTAGCAATTTCACGAATAATTGTAGTTTTTCCAACACCAGGTTTACCTAAAATTAAAATAGATTTACCTGACTCCAATAAATCTCGAACTAACGAAATTGTTCCAAAAATTGCGCGACCGATTCGACAAGTTAATCCTGTAATTAAAAATTGTCTATTTCTGATACAACTTATACGATGAAGGGTTCTTTCAATGCCCGCTCGATTTTCATTACTAAATTTACTAACGCGTTTAGTAATAAATTCAAGGTCTTGCCATGAAATAATTTTTTGAGATAGATATTCGGGACCAGTTAAAAAACGGGCTTCGGGTCGCCGCCCAAGATCAATAACGATTTCAATAAGTTTTTCTTTTTGAGGATGGATAGTAAGATGTTCTTTCAAAAAAAATGGTAAATGATCTAATAATTTATCTAAATCTTCCTCACTAGACATATTTAAAAATCTTTATATTTTAACTTTGAACACTTATTAAAATTTTACTAACAAATAGATATATCTCTATGGTTAGTAAAATTTTTATTACTTAGAATGCAAAAATCTTTATTGTGAACTGCTAATTAATTCATTAAAAGTTGATGTATCTAAAATAGCAATCTGTGATAACATTTTTCTATTTAATTCAATTTTAGATTTTTTAAAATTATGAATTAATCGGCTATATGTTAAACCATTTGTACGTGAAGCTGCGTTTATTCGCGTGATCCACAATTTTCTGAAAATACGTTTTTTTTGTTTTCTACCAACGTATGAATAACGTAACGCTTTCATAACTTGTTGATTTGCAACTCTAAAAAGACGTGAATGAGCTCCTCGATAACCTTTCGCTAAATGTAATATTTTTTTACGACGTTTTCGAGCTACATTTCCTCGTTTTACTCTAACCATGGTATTTTATTTAATAAGGTAACATTAATTTAATAGGTTTACTATCACTTGTACTTACACAAATAGTTTGTGATAATTTACGTTTTTGAGCATTTGATTTCTTTCTTAAAAGATGGCCTTTATACGCATGACGACGTAAAAAATTCCCCGCTCCAGTTTGTTTATAACGTTTTGCTGCCGCTTTACGAGTTTTTAATTTAGGCATAAATTTTTAGATTTTTATTTAAAGATAATAAATTATGTTTTAAGCATAGCGTAATTTATTACTACTTCTATCACATAGTAAATTGTTAATTGTATATTATTGAATTATATTTTCTTTGTCAATAATGAATCCAAGTTCAAAAACAAAGGCTCAAACTTTATTAATTGAATAATTTTGTTTTTTATGATTATTTATGAAGCAGAAATTTCCATGCATTTTCCTTAAAAGATGATTTGTAATTATCAACAAAAAATATAACAGATTATTAATTTGGATAATATATTAAAAAGCAGGTTAATAACTTCATTAAGATGGAGATTTGGGAGAGTTAGAAAAAACTAGTATCCGCTCAATTAGTTATATAGTGCTAAAGAAATTAGAATAATGCTTTGAAAAACAAAACAAATAGACGTTCATATTTAACTTTAATAAAAAATATTTAACTTTAATAAAGAAATCGGGCGTAATTTTTCAAAAATGTACCCAATTTCTTTATTATTTAAGAATAATGACTTATTCTTCAGTTTTTTCTGGTTCTGCAGATACTAATTCATCTAATGCAAAGTTATTTGTATTAGTTCCACTATAGTTTACATTTTCAAATCGAACTAAAACAGGATAACGAACACCACTTTGATCAACTGTTACTGCTGTACCTACTTGATTATACCAATAAGATTCTTTTCTAAGAATTTTAACTTTTTCACCACGATTTACCATAATATACCAGTTTTATTAATTTTTAAGAATTTTTAAGTTTTATTTAAAACTTAACTAGTCATATATAAATATATATTTATATATGATTTTTATTAGTAAAAATTTAATTTATTCTTAAGTTTTTAAATGTATTAATTCTTACTAATTAATTTAATTTTTTAATATAAAAATTGTGTTGTTTTTAAAAGTAAAAGTTTGTTACTATTTAAAAAAACTAAACATATATAAAGTGAACGAAGGTATGAACAGAAACATATTTAAAAGTATTATTATGGGAATTCTACTACTAGCAAGTAGTACAATTAATCCTCATAACGTATCAGCGTTAGAAAGTCCGGAAAATATTCGAAATCAAGCTCAAACGAATCAAAATATTGTAAGCTCAAGAATGACTTATGGTCGTTTTCTTGAATACTTAGAAATGGGATGGGTAAAACAAGTAGATTTATATGATAATAGTCGAAATGCGATTATTCAAGCATCAAGCCCAGAATTAGGAAATCGTCCCCAAACAATTCGTGTTGAGATTCCTGTAGGTGCATCACAATTAATTCAAAAATTAAAAGAATACAATATTGATTTTGATGCGCATCCTGCTGAACAAAAAAATGTATTCTTTACAATAGCAAGTAATGTTCTTTTACCAATTTTATTTATTAGTGGTTTAATTTACTTTTTCCAAAATTCAGAAAACTTTGGTGGTGCAAATGGTCAATCACCAATGGCTTTAGGAAAATCGACTGCTCGTTTCGAAAAACGACCTGATACTGGCGTTACATTTAAGGATATCGCAGGTATTGATGAAGCAAAAGCGGAATTTGAAGAAATTGTATCGTTTTTAAAAGAACCAGAAAAATATACAATTGTAGGCGCGAAAATTCCAAAAGGGATTCTTTTAGTAGGACCTCCGGGAACTGGTAAAACATTATTAGCTAAAGCAATTGCTAATGAAGCAGATGTACCGTTCTTTAGTGTAGCGGGTTCTGAATTCGTAGAAATGTTTATTGGTATTGGTGCTTCTCGTGTACGAGATTTATTTAAAAAAGCATCAGAAAATGCTCCATGTATTGTATTTATTGATGAAATTGATGCAGTCGGCCGTGAACGTGGTGCTGGTGTTGGTGGTGGTAATGATGAACGAGAACAAACTTTAAATCAACTATTAACTGAAATGGATGGTTTTAAAGAAAATAAAGGTGTAATCGTTGTTGGTGCAACAAACCGTGTAGATATTTTAGACTCTGCTTTATTACGACCAGGTCGTTTTGATCGACAAGTTACTGTAAATTTACCAGATCGTCTAGGGCGTGTAGGTATCTTAAAAGTTCATGCTAAAAATAAACCTTTAAATGACGATGTTTCATTAGTGCAATTAGCGAACCGAACACCAGGATTCTCGGGTGCAGATTTAGCAAATTTATTAAATGAAGCTGCTATTCTAGCTACTCGATACAAAAAATCAAGTATTAGTAAAAAAGAAGTAAATGAAGCGGCAGATCGAATTATCGGTGGTATCGCTGGTTCACCATTAGAAGATACAAAAAACAAACGATTAGTAGCATACCATGAAATTGGTCATGCCCTAACAGGTAGTGTTTTAAAATCACATGATGAAGTAGAAAAAATTACTTTAACACCACGAGGTGGAGCAAAAGGTTTAACATGGTTTACACCAAATGAAGATCAAAGTTTATTATCACGATCTGCTTTATTAGCTCGAATTATTGTAGCTTTAGGTGGACGTGCAGCAGAACAAGTTGTCTTTGGAGATCCAGAAGTAACTACAGGTGCAAGTAACGATTTACAACAAGTTACAAACTTAGCACGACAAATGGTAACAAGATTTGGTATGTCGAATATTGGTCCAGTTGCATTAGAAGATGAAAACACAGGTCAAGTTTTCTTAGGTGGAAATATGGCTGCTGGTTCAGAATATGCAGAAAATATTGCAGATCGAATTGATGAAGAAGTTTGTAAGATTATTAGCTACTGTGAACAAAAAGCAATTGAAATTGTTTCAGATAATCGGGTTATTATTGATCTAATTGTAGAAAAATTATTAGATATAGAAACAATGGATGGAGAAGAATTCCGTGAGCTATTAAGCACATATACAGTTTTACCAAATAAAGATTTACCATACGTATCAAAATTTAATTAAAAATTTACTTTGAAATATATTGCTATATCGAGATTGTAATTATACAATAAGTTTAGAAGCGTAATCTTAAGGTTAAATCTAAAAATTTAACCTTAAGTTTCTATTATCGTTAATTAAAATTAGGTTAATTTTATGGCAAAAAAAAGTATGATTGAACGCGAAAAAAAGCGTATCAAATTAAATAAAAAATATGCAGAAAAACGTAATACTTTATTAACTCAGTATAAAACAACAGAGGATTTCACATTAAAACTAGAAATTCATTCAAAAATTCAAAAATTACCACGTAATAGCGCAACAAATAGAATTAGAAACCGTTGCTGGAAAACTGGCCGACCACGTGGTTACTATCGTGATTTTGGTGTTTCGCGTCATGTTTTACGTGAAATGGCACATCAATGTTTATTACCTGGTGTTACAAAATCAAGTTGGTAAATATTAAATATATAATTATAAATTTTTAATATTTTCCTTTGAGAAGATTTTACACTTTTTAATTACAATAAAGAATAATTGAAATCTTTTTCTAAAAAATTTTTAATTCCTTAGAATCAAAAAAGTTTAATAATTCATATATCCTATAGGAGTCTCTCATGATCTATGATTTTCAAGTTTATACAGCATTATCAATTGCTTTAATGGCGAGTGTTTTAGCTATTCGTTTAGGTACAACTCTTTATCAATAAATAATAAAATTTTATTTTTAAATGAAAGTTAAAGACACTTTCATTTAAAAATAAGACATGAGACTTTTATATAAATTCTAAAAATTTAGATGTAATTAGAAATTATGGTAACAAAAGATTTAGCAAAATTTACTACACCTGTTTTCCCTTTTACTGCAATTGTAGGTCAAGAAGAAATGAAATTAGCTTTACAGTTAAATGTCATTGATCCAAAAATTGGTGGTGTAATGATTATGGGTGATCGTGGTACAGGAAAATCAACAACAATTCGAGCAATTGCCGATTTATTACCTGAAATTGAAATAGTAAAAGATGATCCATTTAATTCTCATAAATCAGATTTAGATTTAATGGGAAATGATGTAAAATTAGCTATTCAAAATGGTGAAGAACTAGAAACAGAACTTATAAAAATTCCAATGGTGGATCTTCCGTTAGGTGCTACAGAAGATCGTGTATGTGGAACTATCGATATTGAAAAAGCCTTAACAGAAGGTATTAAAGCTTTTGAACCGGGATTATTAGCTAAAGCAAATCGTGGATTGCTTTATGTTGATGAAGTTAACTTACTAGATGACCATTTAGTAGATATTTTATTAGATTCTGCTGCTTCAGGTTGGAATACTGTAGAACGAGAAGGGATTTCAATCCGACACCCTGCACGTTTTGTATTAGTTGGTTCAGGAAATCCTGAAGAAGGCGAATTACGACCACAATTATTAGATCGATTCGGGATGCACGCTGAAATCCGAACAGTAAAAGACCCTTTATTACGTGTAAAAGTTGTAGAAGAAAGAACATCTTTTGATCAAACTCCAGAAGTTTGGCTTGAAAACTATGAATCACAACAACAAGAATTACGTGACCGTATTGTAGCTGCCCAAAACTTATTACCAACAGTAGAGTTAAATTACGACTTACGAATCAAGATTTCTGAAGTTTGTAGCCAACTTGACGTTGATGGTCTACGGGGTGATATTGTTACTAATCGAGCAGCAAAAGCTTACACAGCATATCTTGGACGAACAAATGTTACCGTTGATGATATTCAAACAATTATTACATTATGTTTACGTCATAGATTAAGAAAAGATCCATTAGAATCAATCGATTCTGGTGACAAAGTATTAAAAGTTTTTAAAGATGTTTTTGAGATAGAAGACTAAATTTCTAAGAAAAAATATTATGATAAAAATCGTTTGGCTACTTTTAAGTTTAAGTCTAATTGTTTTAGTTTTTCTACGTGCTCCGCAAAATTCGGGGCTTGCAAGTTTTGCAACAAAAACTGATATATTAGGTTCACCAAGTTCAGCTGAAAAATTTCTTAATAATTTAACAGGTATTTTAATTATCGGGTATCTTTTACTCGCAATTCAGTTAAATTTTTTAAACGTAACTAATTAATTAAAAGTCGTTTCATTATTAATTAGTACACTTTAATTTATAATTTGATAAAATCTCAAATTATAAATTAAAGTGTACTAAAAAGATTTAAAAATAGAATATAAGATTTAATTATATATAGTGTTTAAATCTACCAAAAATATAATAATTATGGTATAGTAGTAAGAAACAAACTCGCGGAGTAGAGCAGTCTGGTAGCTCGTTGGGCTCATAACCCGAAGGTCAATGGTTCAAATCCATTCTCCGCTAGAATTTTTTGTAAATTAACGTTAAAAAATTTATTTTTTTATTAGAATTATAGGTGAACGTTAAATATTAATAAGGTTTTACGTATGACATTAAATTTACAAACACCGTTTCCTACGTTTGGTGGAAGTACTGGGGGCTGGCTTCGTTCAGCTGAAGTTGAAGAAAAATATGCTATCACTTGGACAAGTAAAAAAGAACAAATTTTTGAAATGCCCACTGGTGGTGCTGCTATTATGCGCAAAGGTGAGAACTTATTGTACTTAGCACGTAAAGAGCAGTGTTTAGCTTTAGGAACACAACTTAGAACTTTTAAGATAAATGATTATAAAATTTATCGTATTTTCCCAAGTGGTGAAGTTCAATACTTACATCCAAAAGATGGTGTTTTTCCTGAAAAAGTAAATCCAGGTAGAACTGCAGTAAATAGTCGTGATTTTTCAATTGGAAAAAATCCAAATCCGGCTTCTATTAAATTTAGTGGAACTACTACTTACGAAAGTTAATTTAAATTTAAGATTAGTTATACGGCTAATCTTTTGGCGAGATGGCAGAGTTGGTCGATTGCGTCTGATTTGAAATCAGATGAATCTTTACGGATTCCGTGGGTTCGAATCCCACTCTCGCCTTTTTTTAAATACTTTGCTTAATTGTGTTTTAATTTTTATAACTATTTTTTATGGGTAAAATTTACGACTGGTTTGAAGAACGTCTAGAAGTTCAAGCAATTGCAGATGATATTTCAAGTAAATATGTTCCACCACATGTAAATATTTTCTACTGTTTCGGTGGTATTGTTTTCACTTGTTTCTTAGTACAAGTAGCAACAGGTTTTGCAATGACATTCTATTACCGTCCAAGTGTTGTAGATGCTTTTGCATCAGTAGAATATATTATGACTAGTGTTAACTTTGGTTGGTTAATTCGTTCTATTCACCGTTGGTCTGCTAGTATGATGGTAATGATGATGGTATTACACGTTTTCCGTGTTTATTTAACAGGTGGTTTTAAAAAACCAAGAGAATTAACTTGGGTAACAGGTGTAATTTTAGCAGTTGTAACTGTTTCATTTGGTGTAACAGGTTATTCATTACCATGGGATCAAGTAGGATTCTGGGCTTGTAAAATTGTAACCGGTGTTCCAGCAGCAGTTCCTATTGTAGGTCCTCCATTAGTATTAGTATTACGTGGTGGTGAAAGTGTAGGTCAAAGTACTTTAACACGTTTCTACAGTGCGCATACATTTGTATTACCATTAGCAGCAGCTGTTTTAATGTTAACACATTTCTTAATGATTCGTAAGCAAGGTATTTCAGGACCACTTTAAATTAGAAAGAAAAATAATATATTTTATAAGGAATTTTTATGTCAGTAATTAAAAAACCAGATTTAACAGATCCTAAATTAAGAGCCAAACTTGCGAAAGGTATGGGTCATAACTATTACGGTGAACCAGCATGGCCAAATGATTTATTATATGTTTTCCCTATTTGTATTTTAGGGACATTTGCATGTTGTATTGGATTAGGTGTTATGGCACCAACACAAATGGGTGAACCTGCAGATCCATTTAATACGCCATTAGAAATTTTACCAGAATGGTATTTCTTCCCAACATTTAATTTATTACGTGTTTTACCAAATAAATTATTAGGTGTTTTAGCAATGGCTGCTGTACCAGCAGGTTTAATAAC